TATATTTATTGAATATTTTTGGTAAATGGGTACATTTTTAGATTTAAAAGATTAACTCTTTTAGTGATAAACTATTAGGATTTTTGGGTTTTTTTTAGTGTTTTTAAAAAACCAAAAATCCTAATAGTATATCACTAAAAGAAAAAAGTTCATAATGTTGTTTACAGTTTTACAAAAATACTTGATATTATAAGATCTTATAATTATATAAGTATATTGTATATAATTATTAAGTTTATAAAAGAGAGAGATTGATTTATAGGATAATAATAACATATTAAATTATTATAACAATATATATATCATGTTTATTATAAAATTATGTATTTATATATAATAAATTTATTATTATATATACATGTATATATATATATTATAAATAAATATTTATATATATATAAGTATTTAATATATAATTAAAATAAATTATTAGTAAATATTCTCATTTTTTTTTAAGAAAAAAAAAAAAAAATGAGAATAATACAAAATGATTGAATTACTCATCAATTAAAATTTAATTGATTATTAATTTTAGTGCACTAAAGGGTTTTATTTATATTTAATTTTTTAAAGGACATTCTTGATATAAATTAATTAAAAGAATCGAAAGGGGGACGATTAAATATATATATATAGAAGTAATTTATTACAAATAGGTTTTGGATATGGGCACCTAACAACTAAATATTATTCACTATTTAATAAACATCCTATTTTTATTTAATTTTAAGTTTATTTTAATCATTTTAAAATTAATAAAATTAAAATTTTATTTGTATTATTTTTATTTAAATTATTTTTAAATAATTATATAATATTTTTTATATATAAAAATTACTATTTATTTTTCATTATTTATTTTAAATGATTTTTAAATTAATGGTTTAGTTTTATTTAACTAATTTAAATAAAGTTTTATTCTTGCTTAAAATCTTGTTTTAAGTATGTTTTACATGTAAATTGTTATTTGGTAGTTTTGGTTATTCTTAAAGAATTCAATATTACTTGTTATTCGCAGTATTTAATTTTAGATTTCAATAAAAGTTGGATCTAGTAATATTTTGTAGCACCGGCAAAAATCGTGCCAGCTGCCGCGGTTACACGGAGGGTGCAAATAAGATTTATTAGTATATAGTTATAAGATATTAAATTTTAAGATAAAATTAATTTTTTTAGGTGAAATTTTTGAAATTAAATTTTCTTTTGTTAAGGATTTAGAAGCTATGAAATTTAAATATTAAACTAGGATTAGATACCCTATTATTTTAGATGTGAATTTGAAAATACTTGAGTAGTAGGAGTTATGTTCTTTAAACTTAAAGAATTTGGCGGTGTTTTAGTCTATTCAGAGGAACCTGTCCCGTAATCGATAACCCACGTAAGATCTTACTTAAATTTGTATTCAGTTTGTATACCGCCGTCGTCAGAATGTCTTTTGAGGGATTAAATTTTCTAAAATTTTTATTAAAAATGACGTCAGGTCAAGGTGCAGCTAATGTTTAAGTGGAGATGGGTTACAATAAATATATTTAAATGGATTTTATTTTGAAATAAATGAATTGAAAGTGGATTTGATTGTAATGTTGTTAATAAAGTTGATTTGATTTTAGCTCTAAAACATGCACACATCGCCCGTCGCTCTCGTTTTTTAAGGTGAGATAAGTCGTAACATAGTAGGTGTACCGGAAGGTGCCCCTGGTAAGTAATTCAAGATGGAGCTTGATAAGTTAAGCATTTCATTTACACTGAAAAGTTACTGTGCGATTCAGTTTATCTTGATAAATTTAATATTATTATTTTGTTTTTGAAAGGTGTCGAAAATTAATAAAATCATTTTTATTAAGTTAAGTTTTGTATAGGATATAGAAAAAATTGTTTGAATGATAGTTGAATTGTATTGTGAAAGAATTATGAAATATTATGAAAATATTTTTTATTAAAAGTAAATTTAATTTGTTGTACCTTGTGTATCAGGGTTTATTAAAATTGTAACTGAGATATTAGTTAATCCCGATTTGAAGAGAGCTAAGTAAATATGTTAGTTAATGTGGAATAATTATTAATAATATTTATTTAGTAATGAAACGTTATTCGTTCTTTAAGATATCTGGTTTTTTAAGAAATGAATTTAATTCATGTAATAATGTTTATTAATTTAAGTTTTTTAAATTTAGTATGTTTTATTACAAATATTTTGGGGGATGAGCTTCAAGATATTGATTAAAAACAGTAATTAATTTTAAAAAAAGTTGTAGGCTTAGAGTTAGCCATCAATAAAAGGATGTCATAATTTATGTTTTTTGAAAATAATTTACATAGTGTTTAAGTAGTTTATTAAAATTTGAATTGTAATAATTAAAATTTGGTAATAATGATAAAATTAGTATAAATATAATGTTAGTAATTTAATGTGATTGATAGGTTACATTAAGGAACTAGGCAAATTAATACTCGCCTGTTTAACAAAAACATGTCTTCTTGATTTTAATTTGAAGTCTGACCTGCCCACTGACTGTAGTCGTTAAAGGGCCGCGGTATTTTGACCGTGCAAAGGTAGCATAATCATTAGTCTTTTTATTGAAGGCTTGTATGAATGGTTGGACGAGGTATTGACTGTCTCTGTGTTATTGAAATTAGAATTTAACTTTTAAGTTAAAAGGCTTAATTGAGTTTAAAGGACGAGAAGACCCTATAGAGCTTTACAGTTATATTTTATTATTTATTTGGTGGTATTTTTATAATATAATTAAAACTGTTTTGTTGGGGTGACAGGAAGATGAAATAAACTCTTTTTAGATTAAAACCATAAATTAATGAATTGTTGATCCATTAATAGTGATTATAAGACTAAGTTACCTTAGGGATAACAGCGTAATCTTTTTCGAGAGTTCTTATCGACAAAAAGGATTGCGACCTCGATGTTGGATTAAGAGTAATTTTGGGTGTAGATGTTCAAAGTTTAGGTCTGTTCGACCTTTAAATTCTTACATGATCTGAGTTCAGACCGGCGTAAGCCAGGTCGGTTTCTATCCTTAAATAAAAATGGTATTTTAGTACGAAAGGACCAAATACTGGGAACAATTGGGTTTTTAAAAAATGAATAAAAGTAATTTAATGGTCTATTTTGGCAGATTAGTGCAATGAATTTAGAATTCATGTATGTAAGTGACTTTACAAATAGAACTTGTCTTTATATGATATTATTGTACCAATAGTAGGGAGTTTAATTTTAATTATTTGTGTTTTAGTAGGAGTTGCTTTTTTAACATTATTGGAACGTAAAGTATTAGGGTATATCCAGATTCGGAAGGGTCCTAATAAAGTAGGAATTGTGGGAATTCCACAACCTTTTAGTGATGCAATTAAGTTGTTTACTAAGGAACAAACTTACCCTGTGCTTTCTAATTATTTACCTTATTATTTTTCACCAGTTTTTAGTTTATTTTTAGTATTATTGGTTTGGATAGTTGCTCCTTTTTTTACAGGCTTATTTTCATTTAATTTGGGTATTTTATTTTTTTTGTGTTGTACAAGATTGGGTGTGTACACTGTAATAATTGCAGGTTGGTCTTCTAATTCGAATTACGCATTATTAGGAGGTTTACGTGCAGTAGCTCAAACTATTTCTTATGAAGTTAGATTGGCTTTGATTCTTTTATCTTTTGTATTTTTGATTGATGGATATTGTTTATTGGATTTTATTAAATTTCAATCAGGTCTGTGATTTATTTTTTTGGCTGCTCCATTAGCATTAGGGTGATTTGCGTCATGTTTGGCTGAAACAAACCGAACTCCTTTTGATTTTGCTGAAGGGGAATCGGAATTAGTTTCTGGGTTTAACGTAGAGTATAGAAGTGGTGGTTTTGCTTTAATTTTTTTAGCGGAGTATGCAAGTATTTTATTTATGAGAATACTTTTTTGTGTTATTTTATTGGGTTGTAATATTTATAGTTTTACTTTTTTCTTTAAGTTAACAATTATTGCGTTTGCTTATATTTGAGCTCGTGGCACATTACCTCGTTTTCGGTATGATAAATTGATATATTTGGCATGAAAGAGTTTCTTGCCTTTATCTTTGCATTATTTAGCCTTTTTTTTGGGAGTTAAACTTTTTGTGTTAGTTCTATTATTTTAGTGAATATTTTATAGTATTAAAATTTAAAAAGTTAATAGAGGAATTAAACCTCTGTCTTATGCTTTCAAAACATATGCTTTACATAAAGCTTGTTAACTAATTTAATAGTTTATCTCAAAGTTTAAATATAATAGGGTTTAAAATATAATAAGAGAAGTATAAAACTGTTAAAAATTGGCCTACTAATACATATGGGTCTTCTACAGGTCGTGCTCCAATTCAAGTTAAAAGAATCACAGTTACTAATAAAGATCAAAATATAATTTGATTGATAGGATAAAATTGTATACCTCGAAAATTTCTTTTATTTGAAAAAGGTAAAATTATAAGAATTGCAATTGAAGCAACTAAGGCAATAACTCCTCCTAATTTATTAGGAATTGATCGTAAGATTGCATATGCAAATAAAAAATATCATTCTGGTTGAATGTGAACTGGTGTAACGAGAGGGTTGGCGGGTGTAAAATTATCAGGATCTCCTAATAAGTATGGATCTAATAAGGTGAGAACTGTTAAAATTATAAGAAGAACTAAAAATCCAACAATGTCTTTAAAACTGAAATAAGGGTGGAATGGAATTTTATCTACATTTCTATTAAGACCAAGGGGGTTATTCGAACCTGTTTGATGGAGAAACAATAAATGAATAAGAGTTGCGGCAGCGACAATGAATGGTAGTAAGAAATGAATAGTAAAAAATCGAGTTAAAGTTGCGTTATCAACAGCAAATCCCCCTCATACTCATTGTACAAGATCTAATCCTAAATAAGGAACTGCTGATAATAAATTGGTAATAACTGTAGCTCCTCAAAATGATATTTGCCCTCAAGGTAGAACATACCCTATAAACGCTGTTCCTATCACTAGAAATAAAATAATAACTCCTACCATTCAAGTATGTATATACATATAAGATCCATAATATATTCCTCGTCCAATATGTAAATAAATGCAAATGAAGAAAAATGATGCTCCGTTAGCATGTATAGTACGTAAAAGTCATCCATAATTTACATCACGGCAAATATGGGCGACACTATTAAAGGCTAAGTCAATGTGGGCAGTGTAATGTATTGCCAAAAAAAGTCCTGTGGCAATTTGTACAATTAAACAAAGCCCTAATAAAGATCCAAAATTTCATCAAGCTGAAATATTAGATGGAGCCGGTAAATCAACTAAAGCACTGTTAGCAATTTTAAATAAGGGGTGTGTGGTTCGTATTGGTTTATTCATTAGTTTTTTTGTCGTAATGGTCCTTGAAAAATTCTAGTAATTTTTACAACAGCAATAAGAGTTAAAAATAAATATAAAATTAATATAGATGTTAAAACTCCAGTTGGTTGTACATATAGTTTGGTTAGGGAACTTCTTATAACTAAAGATGGGGTTGATTCATAAGATCTAAATATGTCAGCTGATGTAATTGTAGTTATAAACATTGAAGGGTCAATAATAAAATATATTAAAAATATTACAGTGAATGCAAATGAAGTTCAAATTATAGGTTTAGTAGAAATTGTAAATATTTCATTAGAAGCAAGACTAGTAACATAGATAAATAAAACGAGAAGTCCTCCGATAAAAATTAAAAATAAAATATAAGAAAATCAAAATCTTTGAGTTAAAGTTCCTGTTAATAAACAAACTACTAAGGTTTGAGTTAGTAACAAAAGACCTATAGCTAAAGGATGTTTTATTTGTGTGAAAATTATTCTGATTAAGACATTAGCAGTTAAAAGAATTAATTGAAAAATTAACAAAGAATAGTTTAAGTTAAAATATTAGTTTTGGGGATTAATGATAGGGGTAACCTTTTCTTTGAAGTTTTAAAAAGATTTCTTTATTTTTGATTTACAAGACCAATGTTTTTTTTAAACTATTAAAACAAATGTTAATATCATTTTATATATGGGTTCCTTTATTTTTATTTGTATGCGGGGCTTTAACTTTTTCGTCTAAGCGTAAACATTTATTGTTGACGTTGTTGAGATTAGAGTTTATTGTTTTAAGTTTATTTTTGATTCTCTTTATTTATTTGAATAAGCTTAATTATGAGCTTTATTTTAGTATAGTTTTTTTAACATTTACGGTATGTGAAGGGGCTTTAGGGTTATCAATTTTGGTTTCTATAATCCGAACTCATGGAAATGATTATTTTCAATCATTTAGAATTTTACAATGTTAAAGTTATTATGTGCGCTTATATTTTTGACTCCTGTATGTTTTTTTAGTAATTCTTGATGAATGGTTCAAAGTTTGTTATTTGTAACTGCTTTTTTATTTTTATCAATAAATGTTTTTAGAACATTTTTTGGTAATTTAGGTTATTTTTTGGGTTGTGATGTACTATCTTTTAGATTGATTTTATTAAGTTTTTGAATTTGTACATTGATGATTACAGCTAGAGAATCTGTTCTCCGTTCTTCTAGTCATGTAGGTTTATTTTTATTTATAATTTTAATATTACTTATTTTTTTGTATAGAACTTTTGGTACAACAAATATTTTTTTGTTTTATGTATTTTTTGAAAGTAGTTTAATCCCTACATTATTTTTGATTTTAGGATGAGGGTATCAACCAGAACGGTTACAAGCTGGTGTTTATTTATTATTTTATACCTTGTTGGCTTCTTTACCTTTATTGGTTGGAATTTTTTGTTTATATATTAGAAGAGGAAGTTTATATATCCCCCTATTAAGTTGTTTAAATCATAGAAATATGTTATTTTATTTAAGAATAATTGTTGCCTTTTTAGTTAAAATGCCTATATTTTTAGTACATTTATGGCTTCCTAAGGCTCATGTTGAAGCACCTGTTTCTGGGTCAATGATTTTGGCAGGAGTTTTGTTGAAATTAGGGGGGTATGGTTTATTACGTATTTTTAAGGTTTTAGTGGTGTCTGGCTTAGTTTTTAACTATGTGTGGATTGGTGTCAGATTAATTGGTGGATTTTTAGTTAGATTAGTTTGTTTACGACAAACAGATTTAAAGGCTTTAATTGCTTATTCTTCTGTTGCTCATATAGGAATTGTGTTAGGTGGTTTGATAACAATAAGATATTGAGGGTTTTGTGGTTCTTTAACACTAATGATCGCTCATGGGCTTTGTTCTTCAGGTTTATTTTGTTTAGCAAATATTTCTTATGAACGTTTGGGTAGACGGAGTTTATTAATTAATAAGGGTCTTATGCATTTCATACCTAGCATGACATTATGATGATTTTTATTGTCATCTTGTAATATAGCGGCTCCTCCATCATTAAATCTATTAAGAGAAATTAGTTTACTAAATAGTTTGGTTGGATGGTCTTGATTATCAATATTTGGTCTTAGTTTATTATCATTTTTTAGAGCTGCATACACTTTATACCTTTATTCATACAGTCAACACGGAAAAATTTATTCAGGTTCTTATTCTCATGCAGTTGGGTTTAATCGTGAATATGTTTTATTATTTCTTCATTGAATTCCTTTGAATTTATTGATTTTGAAGAGTGAGCCTTGTATGCTTTGATTGTAATTTGAATAGTTTATAATAAAACATTAACTTGTGGCGTTAAAAATACAATTAAAATTGTTTCAGATCATGATATGACCTTTATCTATTTGTGTATTAAGATTTACGTTTCTTATAATTTTAGCTTTGTCTTTAGTGAGAATAGGATTTTATTTTGTTATAAACGATTTAGTTTATTTTATTGAATGGGAGGTGTTATCTTTAAATTCAGGAAATATTGTAATAACTTTTTTATTTGATTGAATGTCTTTGATTTTTATAGGTTTTGTTTTGTTTATTTCTTCATTAGTTATTTTTTATAGCGATGAATATATAGTGGGAGATTTAAATATTAATCGTTTTATTATTTTAGTTTTAATATTTGTATTGTCAATAATATTTTTAATTATTAGTCCTAATTTAATTAGAATTTTATTGGGTTGAGATGGACTGGGGCTTGTCTCTTATTTATTGGTTATTTACTATCAAAATGTTAAATCTTTTAATGCTGGTATATTAACCGCTTTATCTAATCGAATTGGGGATGTAGCTTTACTAATGGCTATTGCTTGAATGTTGAATTTTGGTAGATGAAATTATATTTTTTATTTAGATTGTGCTTCTCATAGTTTTGAGATAACTGTGATTGGGGGTCTTGTCGTGTTAGCGGCAATAACTAAAAGAGCACAAATTCCTTTTTCTTCATGATTACCGGCGGCTATAGCTGCTCCTACACCAGTTTCAGCTTTGGTTCATTCATCGACTCTTGTAACTGCAGGAGTTTATTTACTTATTCGATTTAACGCTTTATTAGTGAATTCATATCACGGTTCTATCTTACTTTTATTTGCTGGTTTAACCATATTTATAGCTGGCCTTGGCGCTAATTTTGAATTTGATTTAAAAAAGATTATTGCTTTATCTACACTAAGACAGTTGGGGTTAATGATAAGAATTTTAGCTATAGGATTTCCTAAGTTAGCTTTTTTTCATTTACTTACTCATGCTTTATTTAAGGCTTTATTATTTATATGTGCTGGAGCTATCATTCATAACATAAAGGATTCTCAAGATATTCGTTTTATGGGGGGGTTAGTTAAGCATATACCTTTGACTTCCTTGTGTTTTAATTTGTCTAATTTAGCTTTATGTGGAGCTCCTTTTTTAGCAGGATTTTATTCTAAGGATTTGATTTTGGAAATTGTATCTTTGAGTTATATAAATTATTTTAGTTTTATGCTGTATTTTGTTTCGACTGGATTAACAGTATGTTATTCATTGCGCCTTGTTTACTACGCTATGTCAGGGGAATTTAATACTTTTAGATTACATCCTTTAAATGACGAAGGATGAATTATGTTACGAGGCATACTTCCTCTTGCTTTTATAGCAGTAATAGGAGGTTGTATGTTAAGTTGGGTTTTATTTCCTACCCCGGATATGATTTGTTTGCCTTTATATTTGAAAACTTTAGCATTAAGAGTAAGTGTCTTAGGTGGTTGATTAGGATATGAGTTGAGACAAGGACGATTAAGTTTTAATTTATGAGTTTTACGTAATCAATTTTTAACAAGATTTTTTGGGTCAATGTGATTTTTACCTTTTTTATCTACATACGGAGTATCATTTAGACCTTTGAATTTAGGTGGAAGTGTGGTAAAGTCTTTTGATCATGGTTGAAGAGAATTAGTTGGGGCACAGGGTTTATACAATTTTTTCATATTAAATTCTAAGGTTACCCAAAGCTGGCAGAATAGTGAGTTAAAAACATATTTAATTAGTTTTATTTTATGAATTATTATTATTATGTGTTTAGTGGTTTTTTAATTTAAATAGCTTATATGATAGAGCGTGGCTTTGAAGGTGCCAAGGAGGTTTTGTAACCTTTGAATATTCATAAAAAATATAATTTTTATTTTTACAGTGAAAATGTAATGTTTTATTTAAACTATATAAATAGGGGTGTAAACGGAATTTAACCGCTAAAGAAAAAAGTTAGCAGCTTTTTCTTGAACATCTCACCCCCTTAATTGGGGGTTGACCCAATGATATCATTAACAGTGATATGCCTCTTTTCTTTGGCTTCAATTAATACATTAGAATAAGGGTATAAAGTACCTAAGATCAGGTCGAAACTGATTGCAATTAATCGCTTCTTATTCATAAGGTAGATTGAAATTCAATACTTTTTGGATGCAAACCAAATGTTATACTTAACTACTACCCTTGAATACTAATTGGCTCAATTTAAAGCTCCTTGATTTCACTCATGATAAAGCCCTACAAGTAACACAAGAACAAAATATAAGCTAATAACAGATCATGTTAGTAAATTAGAAGTAGGTAGAATTAGAATTATTGGAAGAAGTAGTGCAATTTCAACATCAAAAATTAAAAAAATAACTGCAATAAGAAAAAATCGTAAAGAAAAAGGAAGACGTGAAGATCTTTTAGGGTCAAATCCGCATTCAAAAGGAGATGATTTTTCTCGATCAATAATTGATTTTTTTGATAAAATTGAAGCTAGTATTATTACAACTGTGCAAATAATGATGATAATTGTTGCTATAAAAGTGATAACTATAATTATTTATTCTGAATTAAATTCAGTCCTTTTGATTGGAAGTCAAACATACTATTATACTAAATAAATTATCTACCTCATCAGTAAATTGAGATATATAAAAATAATCAAACTACGTCGACGAAATGTCAATATCATGCAGCTGCTTCAAAACCAAAATGATGCCCTGATGAAAAATGATTTTGGAAATGACGGATTAAACAAATTAATAAAAAAGTTGTTCCAATGATAACATGTAAACCATGGAATCCTGTGGCTACATAGAATGTTGATCCATAAACTGCATCTGAAATTGTAAATGGTGCTTCGATGTATTCATAGGCTTGAAGAATTGAAAAGTATACACCTAACACTACTGTGAAAATTAATCCTTGTAGTGTTTGAGAGTGATTATTTTCTATTAAACCATGATGTGCTCATGTTACTGTAACTCCTGACGCTAGTAAAATAGCTGTATTTAATAAAGGAATTTGAAGAGGATTAAAAGGGGTAATTCCAGCAGGTGGCCAAATTGCTCCTAGTTCACTTGTAGGTGATAAACTTCTATGAAAAAAAGCTCAAAAGAATGAAATAAAAAAAAAGATTTCTGAAACAATGAAAAGAATTATTCCTCATCGTAACCCCAAAGTAACAGGGTAAGTATGTAGACCTTGGAATGTGCCTTCTCGTGTGACATCACGTCATCATTGAATTATAGTTAAGGTTGTGATTGTTAACCCTAATGTAAGTAATGAAGTGGAAAATTGATGGAATCATCTTAAAAGACCTGATACTGTAGCTAAAGCTCCGATAGCCCCAGTAAGTGGTCAAGGACTTTGATCAACTAAGTGATATGGGTGGTTTGCGTGTGTTGACATTAGTTTTTAGTTAACTTCTCTAGAATAAAGTGTTCTTAAAACTGCAAATACATAAGATTGAATAATAGCTACGGCAGATTCTAATACCAATAAAGCAATTTGTGCTACGATTAATAAAGATAAAATGGAGTAAGATAAAGAAGGACCTGTATTCCCAAGTAAAGTTAAAAGTAGATGACCAGCAATTATATTTGCAGCAAGTCGTACAGCTAAAGTTCCTGGACGAATAATATTTCTAATTGTTTCAATGCATACTATAAAAGGTATTAATACTGCTGGAGTACCTTGAGGCACCAAGTGAGCAAATATATGTTGGGTATGATTAATTCATCCGTAAATTATAAATCTTAATCATAACGGTAGAGCCAAAGCAAGAGTTAATGTTAAATGACTAGATCTTGTGAAAACGTATGGAAATAAACCGAGAAAATTATTAAATAAGATTAATGAAAAAAGAGAAATAAATATAAATGTTCTACCTGGGTGACCAGTAGGCCCTAAAAGGGTTTTAAATTCATTATGTAATGTTAATAAAATTTTTCTTCAAATTAAAGTGTATCGAGATGGCATAAATCAATACAAAGTAGGAATTAATAGAATCCCTAAAATTGTTCTGATTCAATTTAAAGATAAGTTTATAATACTTGTAGATGGGTCAAACACTGAGAATAAATTTGTTATCATTTTCAGTTAAAAGGTGTTGATGAAATTTTTTTTTGGTGAAGTTCAGGGGTTTTTGGCAAAAAAATAAAGTAGTTTAAAAAATTAAAAATTAATAACACTAAAGAAAATAAAATAAAAAGGGTTAATCAACTGATTGGTGCTATTTGTGGGATCAAAGAAAATTAGATATTCTAATAATTTTAGCATGACATACTAAGGTTATATTTTAACTATTTCTTTCCATCAGAAGTAATTGCTAATTTACTATAAAATGGTTTAAGAGACCATTACTTGCTTTCAGTCATCTGATGAGGCTTCTCTTACAGAAGAAACTCAATTAATAAAAGTATTTGTCGGGACTCTTTCAATAACAATAGGTATAAATCTGTGATTGGCTCCACAGATTTCTGAACATTGACCGAAATATAGACCAGGTCGATTTATTAAAAATCTAGTTTGATTTAATCGTCCTGGGGTAGCATCAACCTTAACCCCTAACGCTGGTACTGCTCATGAATGTAGCACATCAGCAGCAGTTACTAGTATTCGAACTTGAGTATTTATAGGTAAAACAGCTCGATTGTCAACATCTAATAAACGAAAACCTGTTTCAGGTAATTCATTATATGGAGTTATATATGAGTCGAATTCAACTTGTAAAAAATCTGAATATTCATAACTTCAATATCATTGATGACCTACTGTCTTTAGTGTAATTGCTGGGCTTCTAACTTCATCTAATAAATATAAAAGACGTAGAGATGGAAGAGCAATAAAAACTAGAGTTACTGCAGGTAAAATTGTTCAAATGATTTCGATTGTTTGACCTTCAAGTAAAAATCGATTAATACTTAGATTAAAAAAAAGAGTTGATAAAAGATATCTAACTAAGGTTGTAATTATAATTAAAATTAATATTGCATGATCATGAAAAAAAGTTAATTGTTCTATTAAAGGGGAAGCTCTGTCTTGAAGACTAAGATTTGCTCATGTTGCCATTTTCTAACAAAAAAGATGACTTTTTATATATGGAGCTTAAATCCATTGCACTAGTCTGCCATATTAGAAGCCAGTTAATATTGGTAATTCAGAATAACTATGTTCAGCTGGAGGAAGAGCTTGATATCATTCAATTGAAGATGTTATTTGTAATGGAAATAAAGCTAAACGATTTGTTACTATGCTTTCTCAAATAATAAATAATAAAAATAGCACACCAATAAATGAAATAGTTGAACCAATTGAAGATACAACATTTCATGCTGTGTAAGCATCTGGGTAGTCTGAGTACCGTCGTGGTATACCAGCTAGACCTAAAAAGTGTTGTGGGAAGAATGTTATATTAACACCTAAGAATATAATACAAAATTGAATTTTTAATCATAATGGGTTTATAGTAAGCCCTGTAAATAATGGGTACCATTGAATAAAACCTGCTATAATTGCAAATACAGCCCCTATCGATAATACATAATGAAAGTGTGCTACAACATAATAAGTGTCATGGAGAATAATATCAACTGATGAGTTTGCTAAAACAACTCCAGTTAAACCACCAATTGTGAATAAGAAAACAAACCCTAGGGCCCATAATAACGCAGGGCTATAATTTAATTGTGACCCATGTAAAGTAGCTAATCAACTAAAGATTTTAATCCCTGTAGGAACAGCAATAATTATTGTAGCTGAAGTGAAATAAGCTCGTGTGTCTACGTCTATACCAACTGTGAACATGTGGTGAGCTCAAACTACAAACCCTAATAAACCAATTGATAGTATAGCATAAATTATACCTAAAGATCCAAAAGCTTCCTTCTTTCCTCTTTCTTGGCTAATGATATGAGAAATTAAACCGAATCCTGGTAAAATTAAAATATATACTTCAGGATGCCCAAAAAATCAAAATAAATGTTGATATAAAATAGGGTCCCCTCCTCCTGCTGGGTCAAAAAAAGAAGTATTGAGATTACGGTCTGTTAAAAGTATTGTAATAGCACCTGCAAGAACAGGTAAAGATAAAAGAAGAAGTAATGCTGTAATTACTACTGCTCAAACAAATAAAGGTATTCGGTCTAAAGTTATACCATTTGATCGTATGTTAATTACTGTAGTAATAAAATTAACTGCTCCTAAAATTGATGAAACACCGGCTAAGTGTAAAGAAAAAATAGCAAGATCTACTGAAGCTCCAGCATGGGCAATTCCAGCAGCTAACGGAGGATAAACAGTTCACCCTGTTCCGGCTCCATTTTCAACTATACTTCTAGCTAATAAAAGAGTTAGTGAAGGGGGTAGAAGCCAGAAACTTATGTTATTTATTCGTGGAAATGCTATATCAGGAGCTCCTAACATTAAAGGTACAAGTCAGTTACCAAACCCACCAATTATAATTGGTATTACTATAAAAAAAATTATTACAAAAGCATGAGCTGTTACAATCACATTATAAATTTGGTCGTCACCAATTAGAGATCCAGGTTGTCCTAATTCAGCTCGAATTAAAAGTCTTAATGAAGTTCCAACTATACCTGCTCAAGCCCCAAAAATGAAATATAATGTACCAATATCCTTATGATTTGTTGAAAATAATCATTGTCGCGGTAAAATGGCTGAGATTAATAGGCGATAGATTGTAAATTTATTTAGGAGAGTATTTCTCTTTTACCAATTTCTTAGGCTTTATATTTACATCAGTAATATTAGATTGCAAATCTGAAGGGGCAATAAATTTTTGCTAAGGCTTAAAGGATGTTTTCTTTATTTATAGCTTTGAAGGCTATTAGTTTAATTAACTTAAAGCCTTAAAAGACTTGGAAGAAAATTACACAAATTAAAAGCCCTAGGATTGAGATTGATGAAAGTATGTTTAACAATATCATTCTAGGAGTTGGTTGTATAGTTCTTGTATTTCATGTAGTTTCCGTGTAATTTAGTATAAATGCAGTAAATGATAGTCGTAAATAATAAAACAATGTGATTAATGTTAAAACAACCATTGTTACAATTAAGAAAATTATAGTAGAATCGGCTAAAGATTGAATAACAATTCATTTTGGTAAAAATCCTAGAAATGGTGGAAGGCCTCCCAACGAAAGAAAATTGGTAAAAATAGAAAATTTAAAAGAAGGTGAAATAAAATTTAAAGAAAAAATTTGATTGATATGGAATAATTTAAATAAATTTAATGATAAAATAATAGTTGTTGAAAGAAAAGCGTAAGTAAGAAAGTATAAATATCAAACTGATCTTCTTATTCTTAATGCAGCAACTATTCAGCCGAGATGATTGATAGAAGAATAAGCAAGAATTTTGCGAAGTGATGTTTGATTTAACCCTCCTAAAGACCCAATAATTATACAAATAAAAATAATTCTAATTGTAAATACATTTATTGTTAGTCTATAAGATAAAAGTATTAAAGGAGCAATTTTTTGTCAAGTTATGAGAACTAAGCAGTTTATTCAATTTAATCCTTCTATTACACCTGGGAATCAAAAATGAAAAGGTGCTGCTCCTGTTTTAAGTAATAAAGCTGAGGAAATCAAAATTATTGGTGGAGTTGTTGATAAGGAAGCGAATTCATTTGAATTGAAAATTAAAGTTGTTAAAATAACTGAAAATAGTAATGTTGCAGACGCAATAGCTTGAATTAAAAAATACTTTAATGCTGCCTCAGTTGTCGTTAAATTATTTACATTTGTCATTAGGGGGATAAATGACAAAAGATTAATTTCAAGACCAATTCAAGCTCCGAATCAAGAATTAGCTGAGATTGCAATTAATGTACCTCTTAATAATGTAAAAACAAACAAATATTTAGTTGGATTATTAACCATTAGAGAGGAGAGGAGTGCCCTCTATAGATGGGGTATGAACCCAGTAGCTTATTTAGCTTACCTTTCTCAATGTTATTCCCTAGTGTAAGGTGCACAAAAATTTTTGATGTTTTAAGAAATAGTTCAATTCTATTGGAAATAATGAAGGTAATAAAATTACATGATCTACTCTATCAAAGTAGCCCTTTTGTCAGGCACTTCACT